AGGAAAAAACGGAGTCTTTGTCTAAATAAATGCGTTGAGAAAGGGCAGATAACCTTTCAACGAGATAGTGCTTTTTCAAATCTCTCAAAATGGAATCTGTTCCAAACATATATGCCATGGTTCCTTACTTCGACAGGGTGCAAATATCTCAATTTCACCCTTTTAGATACTCTTTCAGACCCATTGCCGATACTGAGTAGTAGTCAAAAATTTGTATCCATTTTTCATGATATGATGCATGGATCAGATATATCACGGCCAATTCCTCAGAAGATTCTTCCACAATGGACTCTGATAAGTGAGATTTCGAGTCAATGTTTACAGAATCTTCTTCTGTCCGAAGAAATGATTCATCGAAATAATGAGTCACCCGTTCCATTGATATGGGCACATCTGAGATCAACAAATGCTCGGGAGTTCCTCTATTCCATCTTTTTCCTTCTTCTTGTTGCTGGATATCTCGTTCGTATACATCTTCTCTTTGTTTCCCGAGCCTCTAGTGAGTTACAGACAGAGTTAGAAAAGATCAAATCTTTGATGATTCCATCATACATGATGGAATTTCGAAAACTTCTGGATAGGTATCCTACATCTGAACTGAATCCTTTCTGGTTAAAGAATCTCTTTCTAGTTGTTCTGGAACAATTAGGAGATTCTCTGGAAGAAATACGGGGTTCTGCTTCTGGTGGCAACATGCTATTGGGTGGTGGTCCCGCTTATGGGGTCAAATCAATACGTTCTAAGAAGAAATATTGGAAGATCAATCTCATCGATCTTGTAAGTATCATACCAAATCCCATCAATCGAATCATTTTTTCGAGAAATACGAGACATCTAAGTCGTACAAGTAAAGAGATCTATTCATTGATAAGAAAAAGAAAAAACGTGAACGGTGATTGGATTGATGAGAAAATAGAATTCTGGGTCGCGAACAGTGATTCGATTGATGATGAAGAAAGAGAATTCTTGGTTCAGTTCTCCACCTTAACGACAGAAAAAAGGATTGATCAAATTCTATTGAGTCTGACTCATAGTGATCATTTATCAAAGAATGACTCTGGTTATCAAATGATTGAACAACCGGGATCGATTTCCTTACGATACTTAGTTGACATTCATCAAAAGGATCTAATGAATTATGAGTTCAATAGATCCTGTTTAGCAGAAAGACGGATATTCCTTGCTCATTATCAGACAATCACTTATTCACAAGCCTCGTGTGGGGCTAATAGTTTTCATTCCCCATCTCCTCATGGAAAACCCTTTTCGCTCCGCTTAGCCCTATCCCCTTCTAGAGGTATTTTAGTGATAGGTTCTATAGGAACTGGACGATCCTGTTTGGTCAAATACCTAGCGACAAACTCCTATGTTCCTTTCATTACGGTATTTCCGAACAAGTTCCTGGATGACAAGCCTAAAGGTTATCTTATTGATGATATCGATATTGATGATAGTGACGATATTGATGATGACCTTGATATTGATACGGAGCTGCTAACTATGACGAATGTGCTAACTATGTATATGACGCCGAAAATAGACCGATTTGATATCACCCTTCAATTCGAATTAGCAAAAGCAATGTCTCCTTGCATAATATGGATTCCAAACATTCATGATCTGCATGTGAATGAGTCGAATTACTTATCCCTCGGTCTATTAGAGAACTATCTCTCCAGGGATTGTGAAAGATGTTCAACTGGAAATATTCTTGTTATTGCTTCGACTCATATTCCCCAAAAAGTGGATCCCGCTCTAATAGCTCCGAATAAATTAAATACATGCATTAAGATACGACGGCTTCTTCTTCCACAACAGCGAAAGCACTTTTTCATTCTTTCATATACTAGGGGATTTCACTTGGAAAAGAAGATGTTCCATACTAACGGATTCGGGTCCATAACCATGGGTTCCAATGCGCGAGATCTTGTAGCACTTATCAATGAGGCCCTATCAATTAGTATTACACATAAGAAATCCATTATAGAAACTAATACAATTAGATCAGCTCTTCATAGAAAAACTTGGGATTTTCGATCCCAGATAAGATCGGTTCAGGATCATGGGATCCTTTTCTATCAGATAGGAAGGGCTGTTACACAAAATGTACTTCTAAGTAATTGCCCCATAGATCCTATATCTATCTATATGAAGAAGAAATCATGTAAGGGAGGGGATTCTTATTTGTACAAATGGTACTTCGAACTTGGAACGAGCATGAAGAAATTAACGATACTTCTTTATCTTTTGAGTTGTTCTGCCGGATCGGTCGCTCAAGATCTTTGGTCTTCATCCAGACACGATGAAAAAAATTGGATCACTTCTTATGGATTCGTTGAGAATGATTCTGATCTAGTTCATGGCCTATTACTATTATTACTGTTAGAAGTAGAAGGCACTCTGGCTCTGGCGGGATCCTCACGGACAGAAAAATATTGCAGTAAGTTTGATAATAATCGAGTGACATTACTTCTTCGGTCCGAACCAAGGAATCAGTTAG